AAGATAAATAGACACTACGTAACTTTATTGCATTGGAAAAGCTATACTATGACTATTCTATGGACTCCCCTTGTTCTGAAATAATCCACTGAACAAGGGTTACTATTTGTTCTATTCTATTGGTAATAATGAAACAATTCTATTCGTAGGAACAAAGAGAAGCAGATTTATTCTATACCCGATAAGTACCAATACGCAATGGGTGGTTGATACCATTTTCTATCAGTAAATGTGTCCTTCCTTATTCCTCATTAGAAGGCCCTATTCGTCAAAATTTTCCTTTATTTCTTCTTTTGTCTTTCTTTATGAATTTTTCTAATCTATGGATAAAATAAATACGATAAAACCAATATTATAAAGACAATAAAATAATGTTGTTACGTTTCCACATCAAAGTAAAATATAGTACTTAGTTCTTTTTTCTTTCAATTAATGCCTATTGGTGTTCCAAAAGTACCTTTCCGAAGTCCTGGAGAGGAAGATGCAGCTTGGGTTGACGTATAGTGCGACTTGTCAGATATATTGGGTCATATGGGATTTCCCCGTTCTCTCCCCCGATCGAGATATCCTCTGTTTCGCCCAAAGAAAGATAAATTGAATCATCAAAAATTTGGAGCGTGAAGCGCAATTAGATCCATTGTTTGGGGGGATTCACATTACTATTATCAATTAGAATAATTTATGGTTGGCTTGGTTGGACTAAAAAATGAAGTATCCAGGCTCCGTTTAGAAAAAACCCAATTGGTAATATATCTATGATTACTACTTGTATCATAAATGATTCCTGTTTGGTATTTGTAAAGAGATCCTATTTGTCAAGCGAGGGAATCTCAAACTAAATACTTGGTGAAAGGTATGAAATGAATTGAAAAAAAAAAAGAAAGTCATAACAAAAAGAAATGGTAATGGGAAGATTTGTCCTATATGTGCAAATCAAAATCGGGCGGATCTTTACCCGGAGTAGAGCATAAACCTAAAAAGATGAAAGAGACCCATTCAGGAACAAGAAAATACCATCGTGATTTGGATTGAATCTCGATGAAACAATACATCAATGAGAAGTTAATTCGATAAGTTTAGTGACTTTTTTTCTATTATAAGGAAGAAAGAAGTTCAAATTCGTCTTTATTGAAAAATCGAAGAAAAAGTCCTTTCATTAGAAGTCAGAAAAAACCTGCTATGAAAAAAGAATAGGAACAAAGAAAGAGGACTTGAATCTATACATTGATTCTTTTTTTTTCGCAATTATTTTTTGAACCGTATGCGTCAAAAGGTGCATGTACGGTTCCTAAGGGATACAATTTTACCCTAATCAACCGACTTTATCGAGAAAGATTACTTTTTTTAGGCCAAGAAGTTGATAGCGAGCTCTCGAATCAACTTATTGGTCTTATGGTATATCTCAGTATCGAGGATGATACCAAAGATCTGTATTTGTTTATAAACTCTCCTGGCGGATGGGTAATACCTGGAGTAGCTGTTTACGATACTATGCAATTTGTGCGACCAGATGTCCATACAATATGCATGGGATTAGCCGCATCAATGGGATCTTTTATCTTGGTTGGAGGAGAAATTACCAAACGTCTAGCATTCCCTCACGCTTGGCGCCAATGAGGTTTTTTTTATTTGAGAGAAAAAAGAAGACTATGCCTTCGCCATATGAATATTAAGTAATAATAGCATGGCACTTCGAATTCGATATGCAAAATTTTTGTCTTCTTTTTTTTTTCAAAAGATTCGATTATGTATCGAGAGAGTAGTATGAGATAAAAGGTATTTCCGATTTCTCTTATCTATCGGGAGTCCAGTTCAGCGTCACAAACTTTTTTGTTTTCACATCGAAGGACTCTTAACAATATTTATGTTATAAAAAAAGAGGGCGAAAAAAAAAACAAGATTTTTCCTTATTTGATTGGATCAAAAAGAAACTTTGGGATTGCTGAATCAAAGACAAAAAAAAGAATCAATTTAAAAATAGAAAGCAACGGAGCCATCATAGTATTTTTTAACTCCTCTGAAAGGAAGGGTGGCAATTTGATCATTTATCCATCTGGGTCTGATAGATTCTATTTTTCTCTTTCTTCAATGGAAGGTAAGGGTCAATTTTATTGTAGAGCCGTATGCAATGCACAAAAGATAATGCCCGTACGGTTGTTCAATTCTATCTTTTTTTTTCCTATTATTCTTTATCTTTCTTTCTTTTCTCTTCGTTTCATCACGCGAGATAGAGAACTGTTATATCATCAGGGTAATGATCCATCAACCTGCTAGTTCTTTTTATGAGGCACAAACGGGAGAATTTGTCCTGGAAGCGGAAGAACTGCTGAAACTACGCGAAACCCTCACAAAGGTTTATGTACAAAGAACGGGCAAACCCTTATGGGTTGTATCTGAAGACATGGAAAGAGATGTTTTTATGTCAGCAACAGAAGCCCAAGCTTATGGAATTGTTGATCTTGTAGCAGTTGAATGAAAATAAGATGGATTTTCTAAAAAT